GATCTGTTAGGTTCTTCTTTTGGAGTGTGCAGGGCATTCTCTGTGATTCCTCTTGTATGATGGAATACCCGTCCTCCGCCAGTCTTTCATTCGCCTATCTGCAATACCGCTTCTACTCACTGGATTTCTTTCGATCTGCCGCATCCTATCGTATGACCTTCCATCTGGCTGAGAGTAGCATGGGGTAATTGCCTATCGTTGTTTTTCTGCTCATTGGAAGAGACTAATTGTTTTGATAGGGAGGCTCCTCACGCACAATCCACAAGAGGGTCGGTATCTCTTTTCATTGATTGATGAGTAAGGGCTCGATAGAATGCTTGATCGATGTTTTAAGGCCTTGCCTTAACCAAGAGTCATCGCATTCGTCGCACGAATCATAGATAGAACCCGATCCTTGGATAGAATCCATAATCAGAAGTTATCGGTACCCTTAGCATCTTACCTTTGATTAGAATGTGAAGGTCCTTGGTTCGGGCAAGCAGCGTATTTAGAAGCCTGCTACCGAAATGGAATTCCTCGGTCGAGAACTTTCATGATAAAGCAGAATTCCGTTGGACCAATAAGTAAGAGAGTACCTTCTCCTAGAGAACTTCTTTCTCTAGTCACTAAAGTGCGTTTCAGTCGAGTCACTGAGCGCCCACCGGGTTGATTGAAAGTGCCCCTACGGACTGGGACACCTTCTTCCAGAGCATTCTCACCATCTGTACTAGCCTTGCATGAAAAAAGGATGAACCATGAGGAATTCTCCACTCTATGAATTCATAGCGCTCTTGGGATGGGCATGTGTCTTGCAGTAGGTCAAAGTGAAAGAATAAATAAGCACGAGGAGATGCTAGGCTGATCAAAAGAAGAAGGATTAGCGAGAAGTATATCTAACTTTATTCTCCAATTGCAATTGACTGATTATAGATTTTCTATATTCTTTTTCTATTTTCCTAGCGAACTAGCAGCTCCCCCGCCCTACACAGGATTGGATACTGAACCTGATCAGATAGACCGATCGGTGCGTAAGATGATAGTGACGCACTAGGTTTGATCTCGCTACCTACTATGTATACTGTTATAGCTGTTCTTCTACCTCTATCTACTGAGGATATTGGAGCACTAACCCGCAACTTTCATCTACGCTAACAGCTCTCTTCTCTTAATCCGCCTTCGATTATTCATTAGCGCTCCGCCGGGTCCTCCTGCTACTCAAACAGCTTTCTTTAGGAAATGCCGACATCTACTACTAATGGATTGACATTCCAGAACAGGAAGTCATTTGAATGCCCGAAGTCTGCATCTTCTATTACATCGCCGAAAGAGTGAAAAGTCCCTTCTTGCCTGATGAGTTCTTCTTTCTTTTCTTGCTCCTCACAGTCAAGATCCCGCAAATTCTGACTGACTTGAAATTAATAGTCGTTTTATCTGATGATATGAGATGACGAGCGTCAGACAGAGAAAGAGAAAAAAAGTCTAGTCAAGAAGCTTAACGGTGAAGCTTTACATCAAAAAGTAACGAAAAAAGACGGGTTTGAGCAACTTTTTCATACAGTTTTGCCCTCTGATATAGAATCGATTTTCTTTTCTGATCGCTAGCCTGCCGGGCCGCCCCCGCGATCAAACTATCAATCTCATAAGAGAAGAAATCTCTATGCCCCCTTTTTCTTGGTTTTCTCCCATGCTTTTGTTGGTCAACAATCAAACCAACCACTAATTCTTCCTTCACTACTAATACAGGAAGAAGTCTTGTCTTCTTCTGTTCGGAATCCATTTTTTTTTATCAAAAGAAAGACTCAAAAATAATATAAATAATAATATATAGAATATAGAAAGAATTGCTTAAATAACTCAGCGATCTAAAATCATAGTCACGATCTACTAAAAGTCAAGTTGAGCACCCGGACCAGAGGTGGCCGAGAATCTTATGTCAAAAGGACTAACGACGATGAAAGAGGAGAAGGAGGAGTAGGAGGAGTCAGACGGAATCAAATGATTACGAGATAGACAATGAGACCAGGGAGAGCAAGAGCACTTAGACAATTCACTTTGAGTACAGGAAAGTCTGCTGGTAGGAATTCCTCAGGGCGTATTACGGTTTTTCACCGAGGGGGTGGCTCGAAGCGATTGCTGCGAAGAATTGATCTGAAACGAAGCACTTCCTCTATGGGCATTGTAGAGAGTATAGAATATGACCCTAATCGTTCTTCTCAGATCGCTCCAGTACGATGGATCAAGGGGGGCTGCCAGAAAAAAATGAACACGATCGAGGAGTTAGCTCCGCCGCGCAAGATCCTCGAACCTACCACGAACACCATCAGCGGCCTCTTTTCGTTCTCTTTCCTGCCCGGGAAGGTGGATCAAAGAAAGGTAGCTTGCTTCTCTCCTGGACTGATGGCCGCTTATGTAGTGGTCGGCCTTCCTACCGGAATGCCTCCTTTGTCTTCGTATAAGAGCGCCTTTGCTAGTAAGGGCGCAGGAAGCACAAAAACTTTAGTGAAGGACGTCTTCTTCTCTG